TGCCATGAAGAGTACCATAAAAATTGACCTACGGATGAGATCTCAAACCGCTCTTCCTGGACTAACTGCCAGAAAACTACCTGAGAATGAACCTGGGTACTCACTTTAGAGTAGATTCCTTCCGACTCGGGATACTACCCATTCACTCACTGTGCCATTTCGGCACACCCTTGCGGCTGGTTAACGTAGTAATGTCCTTCCCTGCATTAGTTTAGAGCCTCAGAAGGTCTCCCCTAGGGCCGCTCTACTCCCTGTGTTCTTTCAACTGGTTAAACTGCCTTTCAGAACAGAAGCGGAAGCCTCTTTTATTCTCTTTTAGGTACGGGAATTCTATATCATAAATTGGGAACGAATAGGAACCCGCCCTTGGCGTAGAGTAACCCGTCCTCTAGCCAGTACCTCTGTAGAATTACTTCTTTCACTTGGTGAACCAACATGTGAGTCTCTTTGCTTGCTCATTTCTCCCACCGCCCGCCCTTCGATTGGAGCGCTATTCGACCCGTTATCATTTCCTGATTAGACGACTTCTCTTCTGAGAATTTGAGTTATTCGCTGCTTCCTTACTCCGATTTTGACTCTGGTTAGCCAAAGGGCGAATACGATGTCGGAGCTTTCCAATCTCTTTCTTTGTAAGAAAGACATCCATACGTAGGGTGTGGTCGAAGATCAGTGACTGCTTCCTTTGCTGATCAGCGATCATGCCCCCTTATTCTAGCGGAGGAACAGCTTCACATCGGATTCATTCCCTAGCTAATCCGCCTTCAAGCCTTGTTCCTTCTTCCGCTTCATCTATCTAATAAATTAGCCTTGGTCTTTCGTTCGTAGTGGGAAAAACTAACCTAAATAGTCAAGTGAAGGAGACCCACATGCCCACTTCTCCTTCCCCGCCCCATTTTTGGGACGGGCCTCGTTCTTATTTGAGGATACCCCCGCTCAAATAAAGACTACAACCCCCGCACTAACATCCAAAGGAAAGAACAAATTCATCCCAAAGCTCGGACCCAAGTTAACGGTTACTACTGCTTTTCTGTTTGTTGGTCGACCTTAATTCTCCCATGAGCGCCATCTTTTCACCTCCTCTTCGATGCGCTCCCACGACTCGCTGTTGGGATTATTAAGGTCTCGCATTAAGCTTATTAGGAAGTGTAGTTGTTTACTTTCCGCTATATCCTCAACATCCTCGGCAATGTATTTTGCCGCATCTTCTACCGCCTCGCAGCGTCCTGGGGTTAATCCCCTGACCTGAGCGATTTCCTTCGCTCGTTGGCCTATGGTTTTTTTCATGTCTTCCACCTTGAGTAGGTGATGTTCACTTTCCTTCCATTCCTTGGAGTTACGTAGTTCTTCCTCCTTCCTCCTTTCCTCAGCGTCTACTGCATCCCAAAGAGCATCTTGTTTAACTTCGCCGTGTACACCTTGATCAATAAGGGGTACAACGGGATTCCCCGGGTTAGAGCTTGACGTGCCCTCCGCTGGTTCAACTTGAGCTGGAGGCTGGGCTTCCGAGCTTGCATAGTTTTGCAGCTCGTTACACCCTTCTAAAAAAGGCTGCACCGCTTCCCATAGGTCAAACATCTCGAATTCCAAATTCTCGTCACGTCACGCTTTTTCATAAACTTACGATTTGATGTTCTTTCGTGTTGATTCTTCCCCTCCTTCCTTTTTTTCTTGGGCATCTCTTCATGCAATGCATTCTTTTCGATCTTGTACTTGAACCTCCGTACACTGAACACCAAGCCAATCTCGAAAAAGTCAAAAGTGGAATCGATTCGATCATTCAAGTCGGATAGCATTTATCGCCGCGTTGATCCGACCTACGTTAACAGCTTTCTTCTCTTATGAGATTTCCATCAATTTCTTTTCGACTTCCTTGATCGAACATGTAACCGGGGTTTTTCAGGTTCTACTACTTTCAGGCTATATCACGGTGGACAGAATGAGGGGGACTCTTAGTCGCTATATTTGTGAATGCACGGGGCAGGAGAAACCCCTCTGAATGGCAAGCTGGATAACCATTTTCTCATGACGAGCACGTTTTTTCATTTTACACAATATTTTGAGGAGATCGGCATAGTAATGTTTTTTTTTTGAAAATCCATTATCTGTTGAGAGTAAAAGTATCTAAGTTTACTTGAGATTTTATTCATCTTTAATCTAGTAAGAAAATTTGGCAGAAGTAACCCTGCATTTACTAATGATAACACATTCTCATTTATATATCTTAAAAAAAGAACTGTTGATCCTAAAGGCTTGACCCTGAAGTTTGTTCATAACTGAAAAGAGCTTATCACAATCATTACCATTCTCTGTGCTAATGTCTATATAAAAATGATTATGATTTTGACTACTAATGAGACGATAACGATCATAGATCTCACCAGTTAGTCCACTTAAGTACCCTCCTGTGAGATCGGACAGTGTTCTAGGGGATTTATCCGGGGGGCAATTTCTAGCCCAATTTAGAGGCGGACAGACCGTAGGTAAGTTCAATTTGATCGGTAGTAAGGACAGATCCAATTTAAAGATCACGTATAAACTTTTCTTTAAATAATAAGAATCATCCTTCCCCTTTTTATGTACCCGAACACTTCTACTGCTCACCTCAGTGGAGAATTCGATTAATCCTCTTTTCTTTCTTTTCTGTATTGTATTATCCAGTTCATGGCTTTAAGTTCAATCCAAAAACAAGGTTCAAAGAAAGGGTTGGAAGAGAATAAAAGAACGAATGAGAGACTGAACACAAAGGCAATCTAGACCAAGAGGCTGGACCAAGAAGCTCGTGCCAGAAGTGCCGCCCAATAGCCAGTTGCCTGGCTTAGATTCCATAATAGGCACTCTGAAATCTAGACCTTTCTCTGCTATGAGATCATACAGTTTCCACAGCAGTCCAAAACGGACTAGCTCAGGATCAACTGAAGTGACTCGCCAATCGCGATTAACGACTGGAGCATCGAAGAAGTCTTGGTCTTGGATGGTAACCGTCGGACTCCATGCAATCACGTAGTACCATCGACAGTAGGTGAGCCATTGTCTGACCCATGATCGAAGAAGAGTTCTTTCAAGAACATCTTCAGTGCTTCCCTTAAGAACTTCACTAGGAAGCACCTTGAGTTCCTTAGGGAACATCTCCTTCCTCAAATAATCTATGAGCACAGACCCAATAAGAGGTCTTACTGAGCGTGGACGGAGAGGAAACGAATCTGGTACAATCTTGACACATAAGGAAGATTGAGCATATAGCATATATATAAGAATAATAGAATAGAGTCCAAAAATAGCATATCGTAATTGAGCTCCGTGCGCAAGGTTCTTGACTCGCATCAGGATATAATACTGTTTATTAATATATTTCTAGAACACGAATGTGAGCTCGGAAGGAGATTCACTACCTAAATCTGTGTATGTACGAGCCTCGTTAATGAAAGAGAGAAGAAGAGCCCCAAGCCGTTTGCCCGAAGGCTGAATGTCCAACAAAGGAAAAAGAGAAAAAAGGGTATTGTACTAAGGGTCTAAAAAGGGTCTTAACCTAGCTCCCGAGCCCTTCGCCCTTCAAGAAAGCTTAGGCAAAAGCCACTCTCAGAGATCAGAGTAACAAAAGAGGAAAGCATATGACGTAAAAGACAAGCTTACCTCGATCTGTCATTACATATGATATATCGAGAGTTCAAGACCATAACGTAATTCATTTAGAGAATGCCGATGAGAAAGTAGATCTGGTTCCGAGATATGGAAAGCTGTGAATACAGTTAGTGAAGCTAGACCGGGAAGTGGGGTATCCCCGGAAAAGAGGTCGGCCTTAAGTTCTAGCTTAGATAGCTTAGACTGAGCTTTGCTTTCTGAAAGAGTTATTTTTTCGTTATTAGAGAGAAGCAGAAGCGGAGCACTCGTGGCACACTTACTATACCCATTCGAGAAGAAAGTAGAGTTCCTATTCACCGCTACCCCTGAGTGAACAGTCTTTTCAACAAAAGAGACAACAGCTTCTCCCTCGGGCTCTCTCTCCTGAGCTTGAAATAGGGAGGCTGGGCTAGGTGTAAAAGGCTTAGAAAGCTCCATATCAACATACATTAAAAAAGTGAGATTAGATCGGAAGTCATCTTTTTTCCAACCAACTTGCTCAAACGTAGATAAACGACTCCAGGGATTCTCTTTCCTCGGTATGCTAGAAAGAAGTTAGGAGGAGGGTTGTTTCAAGCTACGAAGTCGTTTTTGTGTTGAATTGGACCTGGTAGTGTCAACCTATCTTCGTTGAATAGAAGAAAACAAACCCGAGGTAGTCCCCCTACTGGGCATAGGTGCAAATGATTGGATGGCCCACTCTGGACCCCTATCTTAGCGCGCTGCTCTGCTGCTTTGTTTGCAGCACTTCGCTCGTAGTTGAGAAGATTGAATCTGGGTGCAACTTGATTCGTTGGAACCAGTGTGTTCATATTCCGAGTAGGATTCGAAAGGACGTATCTCATGGAACAGAATCCGCTTCTAGAGGGTCTCGTGCGCCCGACAAAAGAGGGCTTTGCCAGAAATACTATGAATCATCGGGTAGGTTTTATCCTAAAGATTTTGAATAAAGGACGGAGGTTGGGTAAAGGGAAGAACAGCGATTGGCAGACTAGACTAAGTGTCCACTCACTACCTTTAGAGAAAAATAAGATTTTTGCTGCTAAGAACAAATTTATCCAAAACAGTTAGCTAACAGCGATTCAAACGGATTAGCTAATCGTTCTCCCAATGACCTTTTCGATCGGGTCACTGGATTTATTTTCAAACAAGGTCTTTTCCACTCGTGCTAAACACACGATTCCGGAAATCCTCAATCCATAGTACAGCTGCACAACGTATATCATGTACCTGGGATGAAGAAGAACCAACTATCTGTATCTCAGCTTGCTGCTTCAGGGAATTACGTAGTATTCGGGCCAAACGACGTCAAGGTTGAAAGAAAGTTGAAAGCAATTGGGGCACCGGGTCGACGGCTCGAATCTGTATATGTAATGTCAGCAGAAGCAGCGTACGTAGATAAGGCGAGGAAGAACGAAACTGCTGATTTGTGGCATGCACGATTGGGACACGTAAGTTATGGAAAGCTCAAGGTGATGATGAGCAAGTCCTTATTAAAAGGTCTCCCTCAACTGGAAGTACGAGATGGCATCGTGTGCGCTGGCTGTCAGTACGTACAGGCACATCAACTTCCTTATGATGATTCAAAGTTTCAATCAAGAGTGCCGCTTCAGTTAGTTCACTCAGACGTATTTGGACCAGTAAAGCAAACATCGGTAAGTGGGTATCGCTACATGATTACCTTCATCGATGATTATTCTAGATACGTCTGGGCTTATTTCATGAAGGAAAAATCGGCATCTGGCAGAGACGTGCAGAAGTATGCTTCATGCTAAAAATGTGCCCCCGAGAGAGAATGAAGCTTGACCTGGTCCTGAGCACAAGGATGTAATTTGAATCAAATCTCTCCATTCGAAGTTTGATCGTTACAACCCTATTATGAAGCACAAGCCACAGGAAAGACTTGACCTTGCTCGTACCTTGGAGCTTCCAGATTTGATTCCAACCAGAATAGAATAAAATGAAGTGCCAACTTTTGTTTTGGAGTTTGACACCAGTAGGCTGAGTTGGCCGTGAATGAACCATTGGAGGAATGGGCATAATAGCATCGTAAATCTCGAGATCCATCGCCTTATCGAGTAAGGTAAGATCAGGCCAAGCTCTCCGGCTTAGCCTTCATCCTATTTATTCTTTTGGGTACATAATCTGCTCTTATCTTAGTAGGCCTACTCTGTGGCGAGTAGCTCTTTCTTTCTTTTATGATATGAAAATTGCTTTCTAACGCGCAGGAAAACAGGCCAAAGAATAGGTCTCCATTCACAATTGCTTTTTTTTGGTACCAGTCGGACTTCCTTCTCATCATATTGGAAAGCCGCACTCGTCTCTGATGTATAGGAAGTAGTTGGCCTCACATACATCCTTCCCAACCTTCTGTGGACCTTGCTTCTCTTATGATGGATGGTTAGTGTAGATTCGTGGTACACAACTCCTCTACCAGCCCTTGGCTGTGTCAGGCCAAAAGACTGAACTAAGAAAGCCTTGCCATCTCCGCCACCAAGCAACCAACCTGGAAAGGTTGTGTTATCAGCTGGAAGTATAGGCGGCCTCCAACCTAATGAACCTATTAAATCGTAGCATCGCCACAGGTGACCAAACCGGACAAGATTTTCATCTTTAGATGCGGTTGCAAATCTTTTAACAGGATATTTATGACATACGGCATAAAGACCGTACGGGTGGTACGAGTTCATAACTCCTTTAAGAGATACGGGAGAGATGTCTTTCGACAAATCTCTCACACGAAAACGTTTAGCAAACTCCAAATACAAAGCATCCAGAATCAGAGATCAGCGACTTCTGTTTAGATATACTGACCTCTAGCTTGCTCATAAACCAGAGCTACGTTCGTATCCGTGATAACTATGTCATCACCGAGTATGGCGTAGCGGGTAAACCGCTTACCTGGGTACACTTGTTCAGCACACCAAATTCAACTTCCTTCCTGCTTAAGGCACTAGCTTTGCCAAACCCTGGTACATGTATGTGGGCTTTCTGCTTCGGCTTCTCATGTCAATCTTCCAATGTCTTGCCATTTTCTCTTATATAGATAGGCTATAGGCCTTGTCCTCTTCTATTCCTGCGGGACTAATTGAATTTCATTCTTGTCTGCTAAGATAATTCTTATTCCTCACAGCTTGCATTCGATGCTTCTGATTCAATTCCGCTGCTAGGGTGAGGGAACTCTGCCTATCTCAATCCTTGGAAGCCGGTTTGAGGTTCACCGATTGACCTAATTCCATCAGTAGTTCGAGCGGATACCACCCCGGATGCATAATATACCGTGCCAGTTGATCCAGATCCTGCAGCTTACCACCCAGTTGGCGTGTGAACACTTTTTAATTAGCATCTGGGCCAGGACCGATTGGTCGGGTGGAAGCAGCATATCCTTAAGAAGTTTCAGCAGCACGCACCTTCCACCCCGAGTGGACAGCTTAACCCCTGTTATCATGAGAAACCGCGTTCCCACCAATCATGGTAAGATGTGACGTTCTGGACCGGGCATGAGAGGATGCGGCGAAGGCATGTAGCGGCATACGTAGGGAATGGAAGCACCTTAGTCGGGGGATAAGAGTCCCGTCCCTTACCGCTCCGCGGGGGTGCTACGAGCCTCGCTTTCCATGCTGCTTTCCTAGTTCGTTCGCTTCCATGCCATTTCCATCCGCATTAATAGTTTCAGTTTGATCTCGTTCCGCAAGAGGCGTGCAAACAGGTTTGCGCATGCTGAAGGTTCGGGCGCAACCCTTCTCTACCGCATTTATGGCCCAAAGCCAATACAAAGGATTTCGGTTCCATCTTGCTCGAATCTTACTGTACCCCAGAGGAAAAGGGGATTTTGTGCTGTGAAGGTGGGATCGGTACACACGGATAAGGACTATCATGAGGCTCTATGTACTTCATTCCGTTTACCCCGCCTTCCGAATTCTACATTTCCAATTTTCCATGGAATAAGTAGGATTCAGGTGATAACGGGGATAACCATTGCTGTGGGTGAGGGAGAGATAAAGAATTTTCTACTATAGGTTTAGGTGATCCTTCCAAATCATAAGCCTTCTCCAGTGCCTGGGTGGGTGCGCGAAATCATCGATTCTAAGTGCGGGATTCCACAACCCTTAAATCAGTAGGGCAAGTCAATTTTACCTTCCCCGCTGGAGGATTCTGTAACCACTAGATTCTTTCGAGGGCTTGGTTTGGAGATAGCTGCAGGTTCTGAAATGCGGACTCCTCACTACGGGGTCGGATGAAGGGATTCGAAAGACAGCATGGATCGGGGAGAGGGGAAATTTTACAGCTCTATTGATCGAGAAAGCTTGGGCGGACCCCCAACCATTAGCACATTCTAAGAAAAAGATGACTAATTGGCTGGAGTTGCAGAGGGAGAAAGGGGAATCCGCTCATGATGCGTGGAAAGTAGGGGAAGAGTCTGATTCAAAACTGTCTGCGATAGATCACGTCGAACTGAAGCACTTAAGAAAGAAGCTGAGAACTTTTGGTTGATTTGATGCTCATTCTGACACGGTTCATATAAAGTCACAGCACAGACATAACCTGGTTGCTGCTACTAGTCAGGCTCATCAAATGCAAACATGGCTCTTGTTGGCCTTGGCCCGGCCGTCAACTGCTTCAACAGCAGATGCGGCTGACCTAGATGTCCCATCAATAGCGAAGGAAGTGGCTGAACTCGTTCTTTGGGACTTGGACTCTGACTTTCCGTACTCGTCCCTGAACCCAATGGGGAATCCGTCCCTTTCAGCCCCTGAACCTAATGAATCCGTTTGGTACGCTGAGGCTTCTCCTTCCCCTGAAATCGGCCGTAAACAGACACTGCTTGAAGACAAGAAAGGTTGGGACAAAGACCTCTCTTTCAAATCTCGTAGGAAGTGGAAAGGAAGTAGCTTGTGCTTGGCGTGCTCTAAGCTCCGAAGCTTATGTTCGATTGAATTAACCTCAACAACTCGTGAAAGCAGTTTAACTAATGGCCGAAGTCCTTCTTCGCGCACAGCCAGACCTTCTGCTCGATTGTTTGTTGCGGGAAGAAGGCTGGAATCTGTCTCTCCCTAGCCCTAGGATAGAATGTGATCTCTTTCTCTCCACTCCCCCTCCCCGACTTCCATTGAAGTAAGGGCGGGTTCTCTCCTTGCTGGATTGCTGTCTTCCGCCATTCAATGCTGTTGTCAGTTTGTTTGTTGAAGTCAGACAGACAGCTTTGACACTTCCCGTGCTCTTACAATATCTTTTATAAGAGAAAGAGACATGGAAGAGAGTTTCACCAAGTCTCCTTTTCTCTGCACTCCTTTTGCTTGCCTTACTCGGGCATTCAGCCTTAGGGCAAGCGGGTGAACTCTGATCCCGACTCAATGATAGATATCAGGTTAGAACCACCAGGGGAGAAATCCTCATCAAGCATAACGGCTTTTATCACTAAGATAAGACATGATCTCCTGTTCAGGCTAATCAATCAACTCAATCGATTAGCGTAGATGAAGAAGGAGATTGGCTCGTTGATCTTTGATTCGAGAGTCTTCCCGGCTGGCCTAACTAGTTGAACCCCTGAGGGCTAATCCATCAAGATCGTAGCTAAGCCGGAAAGACGACCCTTTGCGAAAAACCAGATATAGAGAGTGTTCAGTGAGTGATCGTTGTTGTCGTGGAAGGGTTCTCTTTGAACGAATCCTATTTGAACTAAGCCCGAAAGCACGGGATGAGACTTTTCTTTCTTCTTTATTTTTTTTTCCGGTATGCCGCTCCGCGAGAAAGGAAAGGAGCGAAACGAAAGAACCAAGTGGGTTGTGGTAATGTCAGAATTTGCACCTATTTGTATCTATTTAGTGATCAGTCTGCTAGTTTCTTTGATCCCACTCGGTCTTCCTTTTCCCTTTTCTTCCAATAGTTCGACCTATCCAGAAAAATTGTCGGCCTACGAATGTGGTTTCGATCCTTTCGGTGATGCCAGAAGTCGTTTTGATATAAGATTTTATCTTGTTTCAATTTTATTTATTATTCCTGATCCGGAAGTAACCTTTTCCTTTCCTTGGGCAGTACCTCCCAACAAGATTGATCCGTTTGGATCTTGGTCTATGATGGCCTTTTTATTGATTTTGACGATTGGATCTCTCTATGAATGGAAAAGGGGTGCTTCGGATCGGGAGTAATCACTAGTGATAGGGCAAAAATAGGGAGGAAGGACAAAGGAAAGAGCGATGCCTACATTAAATCAATTGATTCGTAATGGTAGAAAAGAAAAACGGCGCACGGACCGTACTAGAGCTTCGGATCAATGTCCCCAGAAGCAAGGAGTATGCCCGCGTGTTTCAACGAGAACACCGAAAAAACCTAATTCAGCTCCACGTAAGATAGCCAAAGTACGGTTGAGCAATCGACATGA